GATATAACTAAAGAAATTTGTTTGTGATCAAGATACGATGGTAACATAGGTCACACCCCTTTTTTTTAATTCAACTAATTAAAAACTTAATAAAGTATGGCGGATTTTTCATCATATGTTCATTCCCTTCATATTGAAGGGGGTTAGCTACTTAATTTGAAGAAAAACCTTATGTCTCATATCTTTATTGAATTTTCAACGATACATTTTATTTTGAATCACAATAAGAAAGAGCATGTCTTTCCTATCTCTTATTCTCTATCCATTAAAATTAAACTTAAATGGAAATAGGGTAGCCAAATTATTAGGATCTCTTAATTAGAAACAGGTTATTACATTAAATTAAATGGGATTAAGTCTCTTAAGACTGGGTTAGGGTAAACTAAAAAATTAGGAGCAAGGGCCTAATCTGGACTTGTTTGTCTTTGTCCCTAGAGAGTCCCCCTTCCCCAAGGGGATCCTTTTTTTGTTCTGATTCAGTATTCCCAGAGAGTCGGGGGATAGATAGTTCTTAATTAGTAACGGGAGGTATCTTATTAATAAAATTCGAATCGAAAGAACAAGTACCCAAATCTTCTCTTAGATCAGTCTTTTTTATCCATCTCACACAAAAATGGAGTTTTTGTTCAATCCATTTATCTGCTTTAAATCGTTGATAGTTCAATTCGAAAAGAAACAGATATTTCTCTCTCTCTCTCTTTTTTTTTTTTATGATGATCAAACTTTTAGTCTTTACTGTAAAACTTTATTCAAATAATGATGTCGAAATAGGAAACTTTTTCGATTATAAAAATTTTTAATGATTGCTTTTGAGTTGAATCTTTGGTATTCAAAGAAGTGGTAAATGGGTCATATTGAGTCACTTTAAGATGCAGAGTAAAAAAGAATTCATTTATTAATATTCGTATTCTTTCTATATTTCTATTAGTTTTTTTAATAAAAAGTAAAGTGTTGCATTCATACAATAACATACAATAATAGGTGGGGTCTTGCTAAGCTTGCTTCAGAAAACCTTTTGCCATCTTTGTATAGAATAATTTGTATAGAAAAAAAGGGTATAGATTAATATGTTTATGTATCGACGGAACCAATGACTATTCATGATTCCATAATTGAATCAATTCCATACGGGTTCCAAATTAGAGGAATGTTTTGTTATGGTAAAACTTCGTTTGAAACGATGTGGTAGAAAGCAACGTGCGACTTGAAGGACACGATCCGGTGTGGATTTTTATTCTTACATCCGCCATCTTTTCTAAGAATGAAGGTGCTCTTGGCCCGACATCTGTTCTGTTTTCACTAGAATCCTTCTTTTTGTTAGGTTGTAAGGAATATAGTACATGATGGAGCTCGGGTAGAAAGTCTGGATTCATCTTTCAGGGGGTCAATAATCTAGGGTTAATACCAATCAATTAATTGGAACAACTTCGTAAGTATATCATCAATATAGAAATAGAAAGGATCCGATTCGGTCAAGTTTTTAATTCAAAAGGAAAATTTGTTGGAGTTGAAAAAACTCTTTCGATTAAAAGTGTATCGCGGGGAATCGAGTGTTTGTATGATTCTTTGCTAGAAATAAATCACAAAAGGGGTATGTTGCTGCCATTTTGTAAGGATTAAGAAGCACCGAAGTAATGTCTAAACCCACTGATTTAAAACAAAGAAAAAGGATCCCAGAACAAGGAAACGCCGTTTTTTCAATTGTCTCAATAACTGGATCATAATAAAGATAAAGAATAAAGAATCCAAATGGATTGTATTTTAAATGAGACAAACAAAAGGGGGGTTAAAGACCATTCAAAAAATGAAATAAATTGCCTAAAGATTTTTTTCTTTTAAGCTATTTGAGAATTATCCAACTTGAGTTATGGGTACAAATGGTTTTTTCTTTTTCAGGAAGGAGGAATAAAAATATGAGTAAAATCCCATTCTAATTTATTTTATCAACTCCTTTGCCATTAATTATAATTCTATACGTAGACAAAACTCCAAATCATTTTTTCTCGAGCCGTACGAGGAGAAAACTTCCTATACGTTTCTAGGGGGGGTCTTTAGATCTATCCCAATGAGCCGTCTATCGAATTGTTGCAATTGATGTTCGATCCCGAAGAGAAGGAAGAGATCTTCGGAACGTGGGTTTTTATGATCCGATAAAGAATCAAAGTTATTTAAACGTTCCTGCTATTCTATATTTCCTTGAAAAGGGCGCTCAGCCCACAGGAACTGTTCGGGATATTTTAAAAAAGGCGGAGGTTTTTAAGTAGCTTGGTCCTAATCAAACAAAATTCAATTAAGGAAATAAATAAATAGAAAGTGATAGTAATTCTTATATCAATTTTTGTATAATTTTTATTTTATATATTTTTTCTGCCTTTTTGGGTTCTAATCGTATCTATTTTTCATTGCTTCTATAAAATCTCATGTTCTAGAACGACAAAACCCGAGTTGCTTGATCCTAGAAATAGAAATGGGAGTTCCTTCAATTGGTCGGTTTTCGTTG